GTGAGATATATAAAAAAAAAATTATTTCAAAACGCTATAAGAAATGAAATGTCACAATATTTTTTTCACACATGTCTAGTTGATGGAAAACAAATAATATCTTTTACATATCCACCCAGTTTGTCGATTTTTTTGGAAATGATGCACAGAAAGATGTCTTTGTTTACGACAAAAAAACTATCCCCTGAAGGTCTGTATAATCATTGGGTTTATACCAATGAACAGAAAAGGTATAGCTTGAGCAATGAATTCATAAATCGAATAGAAGTTCTAAACAAGGGATCTCTGACTATGGATGTGCTTGAAAAAAGGACCCGATTGTACAACGATAAGAATAAGCAAGAATGCTTGCCCAGAATGTATGATCCTTTTTTAAACGGACCATATCGTGGAACAATCAAAAAAGTGTATTCACGCTCAATGATGGATGACCCGATCACTTCGACAGAAGATTCGATAAGAATGGTTTGGATAAATAAGATTCACGATACGCTTCCTACCGATTACCAAAAAATGGAACATAAAACGGATCCATTTAATGGAGAATCATTATCGACAGACATTGGTCATTTCTTGAACTCCATCAGTGAATTAGCTAGGAAATCAGCAACTGATTTTAATCAGAATTTTGAAAGACTTACTTTAATGTCCGAACAAAGAAGGTTTGATTCAGAAAACCAAACAAAATGTTTGAAATTTCTATTTGATGCAATTACAACTGATCCAAATAATCAAACAATTCAAAAGAAATCTATTGGAATAGAAGAAATCAGTAAAAGGATTCCTCGATGGTCATACAAATTGACCAATTCTTTGGAAAAGCGAGAGGAAGGAAATGGAGAAGAATCAACAGAAGATCGGTGGATTCGTTCAAGAAAATCCAAACGTGTGGTAATTTATACTGATAAGGATCAGAATACCAATACTCATACTAGCACCGGTACTAATAGTGATCGAGCCCAAGAGGTGGCTTTGGTACGTTACTCGCAACAATCAGATTTTCGTCGAGATATAATCAAAGGATCCATGCGGGCTCAAAGACGTAAAATAGTGATTTTGGAAATGTCTCAAGCAAATGCACATTCCCCACTTTTTTTGGACAGAATAGATAAAACCCTTTCTTTTGATATCTCTGGAACAATGAATCTAATTTTTAGAAATTGGATGGGTACAGGACAAAAATTCAAAACTTCGGATTTTGAGGAGGAAGAGGCAAAAGAAAACGAGAAAAAAAGGGAAGAAAAAAGAGAGGAAAATGAACGGATAGCAATAGCAGAAGCTTGGGATACTATTATATTTGCTCAAGCAATAAGAGGCACTATGTTAGTAACTCAATCGATTCTTAGAAAATACATCATATTGCCTTCATTGATAATAGCTAAAAACATCGGCCGTATGTTATTATTTCAATTCCCCGAGTGGTATGAGGATTTGAAGGAGTGGAATAAAGAAATGCATGTTAAATGCACCTATAATGGTGTTCAATTATCAGAAACAGAATTTCCTAAAGACTGGTTAACAGACGGTATTCAGATAAAAATCCTATTCCCTTTCTGTCTGAAGCCCTGGCGCAGATCAAAACTACGATTTCATCATAGAGATCCAATGAAAAATAAAGAAAAAAAAGAAAATTTTTGTTTTTTAACAATCTGGGGAATGGAAACTGACCTACCTTTCGGTTCTCCCCGAAAAGGACCTTCCTTTTTTGAACCCATTTATGAAGAATTCGAAATAAAAATTAGAAAAGCGAAAAAAAAATGTTTTCTAGTTCTAAGAATTTTCAAAGAAAAAACAAAACATTTTATAAAGGTTTCAAAAGAAAAAACAAGATGGATTATCAAAATAGTTCTATTTTTAAAAAGAATAATAAAAGAGTTGTCAAAAGTGAATCAAATTTTATTATTTGGATTGAAGAAAGTATATGAACCGAATGAAAATGAAAAAGATTCCATAATCATTAATAAAATTGTTCCTGAATTAACCATTCAAACTGGATCCATGGATTGGACAAATTATTCACTCACAGAAGAAAAAATGAAAGATCTGTCCGATAGAACAACCCTAATCAGAAATCAAATGGAAAGTGTTTTAAAAGACAAAAGACAAATATTTCTAACTTCAGATATAAATATTAGTCTTAACGATACAAGTTATGATGATAAAAGATCAGAATCGCAGAAACATATTTGGCAGATATTCAAAAAAAGAAGTGACAGATTCATATTCATACGTAAATGGCACTATTTTTTGAAATTTTTCAGTGAAAGAATATACATAGATATCTTTCTATGTACTATTAGTACTATTAAGATTCCCAGAATCCATGTAAAACTTTTCCTTGAATCAACAAAAAAGATTATTGATAAATACATTTATAATGATGAAAAAAATAAAGAAGGAATTGATGAAAATGAAAGAAATCAAAAAAAAATGAACTTTATTTCGATTATTAAAAAGCCCATTTCTAATATTAGTAATAAGAAATCACAGATTTCTTGTGACCCATATCCCTTTTCCCAAGCATCCGTATTTTACAAATTATCACAAATCCAAGTTATTAACAAGTATCGTTTTGGATCTCTACTCAAATATCACAAAACGTATCTTATTCTTAAAAATAGAATAAGGAATTTTTTTGGAACACGAAGAATATTTGATTCCAAACCAAGATCAAGCCATAAAAAACTTCCGAATTCTAGAATGAATGAATGGAAAAACTGGTTAAGGGGTCATTATCAATACAATTTATCTCGGACTAAATGGTTTAGATTAGTGCCGCAAAAATGGCGAAATAAGGTCAATCGGCGTCGTATAATTCAAAACAAAGACTCAAAAAAAAATTCATATGAAAAAGACCGATTTATTCATTATGAGAAAAAAAATGATTATGAAGTGAATTCATTGCTGGGTCAAAAAGAAAAATTAAAAAAAAACTACAGATATGATCTTTTTTCATATAAATATATTGATTATGGGAGTAGAAAAAACTCATATATTTATCCACCCCCATTACAAGTAAATGAGGACCGAGAGATTCCATATAATTACAACACACCTAAAACCGAATCATTTTATGTACTGGGAGATATATGTATTAGTGATTATCTAGGAGAAGGGTATATTATTGATACAGGTAAAAATATGGATAGAAAATATTTGGAGTGGAAAATTTTCCATTTCTTTCTTAGAAAGAATACCGATATTGAAGCCTGGACCAATATGGATACCGGGGCCAACATTAATAAAATGACTAAGACTTGGAATGATTATTATCAAATGATTGATAAGAAAGATCCTTTCTATCTCACGATTCATCAAGAAATCAACCCATCAAATAAAAAAAAAATGGATTGGATGGGAATGAATGAAGAAATACCATATCGTCCCATATCAAATCTGAAATCTTGGTTCTTTTCAGAATTTGTGCCACTTTATGATGCATATCAAATCAAACCATGGATTATACCAATCAAATTACTTCTTTTCGTTTTTAATGAAAATGAAAACATTAGTGAAAATAAAAACACCAATGAAAATAAAAAAAAAAAGTTTCGTATATCATTTAATCAAAAAGAATATCTTGAATTAGAGAATCGAAATAAAGAAGAAAAAGAACAGCTTGGCCAAAGAAATCCTGGCTCAGACACACGAAACCAACAAAAAGATGTTGAAAAGGATTCCACGGAATCAGACATTAAAAACCATGGAAAGGAAGAACAGCTGGAGAATAACGAGAAAGCGAAACTAGAGTTCTTACTGAAAAGATATTTTCTTTTTCAATTGAGATGGGAGGGTACTTTGAATCAAAGAATGTTCGATAATGTTAAGGTATATTGTTTCCTGCTTAGACTGATAAATCCAAAGGAAATTGCTATATCCTCTATTCAAAGAAAAGAAATGCGCCTAGATGTAATGTCGATTCCGAAGAGTCTAACTCTTAAAGAATTGATAAAAAAGGGAATATTTATTATCGAACCGACGCGTCTGTCTATAAAATGGGATGGACAATTTATTATGTATCAAACCGTAGGTATTTCATTGGTCCATAATAAAAAATGCCAAACTAATGGAAAATGCCGAGAAAAGGGATACGCTGATGAGAGTTATTTCAATGGAGCCATTGCACAACATAAAAAGATGCTTGTGAATGGGGACGAAAATCATTATGATTTGCTTGTTCCTGAAAATATTCTATCTCCAAGGCGTCGTAGAGAGTTGAGAATTCTAATTTGTTTCAATTCCGGAAATAGAAATGTTATGGATAGGAATTCCGTATTTTTCAATGACAACAATGTAAGGAACTGCGGGCAATTTTTGGATGAGGACAAGCATATTGATACAGATATAAATAAATTCATTCAATTCAAATTGTTTCTTTGGCCCAATTATCGATTAGAGGATTTAGCTTGTATGAATCGCTACTGGTTTGATACCAATAATGGCAGTCGTTTTAGTATGTCAAGGATACGTATGTATCCGCGATTCGGAATTAGTTGATGGTTGGTACATTTCCTATATATCACGTAGCATATCTGGTATATGAAGGTAGACAAATGTACACACACGCTATGTTACATTCTGATACATGATATCGATTCAATGACGTATCAAGTGGATTGAATCTAGAAATGATTCGTCGGAATCTTCTTTGATTAAAATCATTTTCTTTTGTGAGTACAGAAATTGACTTTCTATCAAATCAAATTACATTACAAATTGTACTTATTAATTTGATTTGATAGAAAATGACTGGCATTATTATTATTCCTGATTGGTAAAATCCATATCTGTGAAAAAAAAAAAAGAGAGAGAAAAATTATTTTTATGGTCAAAAATTCATTCATCCCGGTTATTCCGCAAGAAGAAGAAAAAAAAGGGTCTGTTGAATTTCAAGTAATCAGTTTCACCAATAAGATACAGAAACTTACTTCACATTTTGAATTACACAGAAAAGATTATTTATCTCAGGTAGGTTTGCGAAAAATTTTGGGAAAACGTCAACGGCTGCTGGCTTATTTGTCAAAGAAAAATAGAGTTCGTTATAAAAAATTAATTTATCAGTTAGATATTCGGGAACCAAAAACTCGTTAATTTGAAGATTGTTTGAATTCTTTGGTTTATTAGATCTTGAATTTTGATGAACCTCGTTTATTTCGTTTTCGGCAATTCATAGAATAATGGATCGGAGAAGAAAACATATGAATGTATCGGCTACAAGAAAAGACCTCATGATAGTTAATATGGGTCCTCACCACCCATCAATGCATGGTGTTCTTCGACTTATCGTTACTCTAGATGGTGAAGATGTTATTGATTGCGAACCTGTCTTGGGTTATTTACATAGAGGGATGGAAAAAATTGCAGAAAACCGAACAATTATACAATATCTTCCGTATGTAACACGTTGGGATTATTTAGCTACTATGTTCACAGAGGCAATAACGGTAAATGCACCAGAACAATTAGGAAATATTCAAGTACCTAAAAGAGCTAGCTATATCAGAGTCATTATGTTGGAGCTGAGTCGTATAGCTTCTCATTTATTATGGCTTGGGCCTTTTATGGCGGATATCGGGTCACAGACTCCATTCTTCTATATTTTCAGAGAAAGGGAATTGCTATATGACCTATTCGAAGCTGCCACAGGTATGCGAATGATGCATAATTATTTCCGTATCGGGGGAGTCGCTGCCGATCTACCTCATGGCTGGATAGATAAATGTTTGGATTTCTGCGATTATTCTTTAACAGGAGTTGTTGAATATCAAAAGCTTATTACGCAAAATCCCATTTTTTTGGAACGAGTTGAAGGGGTGGGCATTATTGGTGGGGAGGAAGCAATAAATTGGGGTTTATCCGGACCAATGCTACGAGCTTCCGGAATCCAATGGGATCTTCGTAAGGTTGATCATTATGAGTGTTACGATGAATTCGATTGGGAAATCCAGTGGCAAAAAGAAGGAGACTCATTAGCTCGTTATTTAGTACGAATCAATGAAATGACGGAATCCATAAAAATTATTCAACAGGCTTTAGAAGGAATTCCGGGGGGGCCCTATGAGAATTTAGAAGTTCGACGTTTTGATAGAGCAAGGGATTCCGAGTGGAATGATTTTGAATATCGATTCATTAGTAAAAAGCCTTCTCCCACTTTTGAATTGTCGAAACAAGAACTTTATGTGAGAGTAGAAGCCCCAAAGGGGGAATTAGGAATTTTTCTGATAGGGGATAATAGTGTTTTTCCCTGGAGATGGAAAATTCGTCCCCCGGGTTTCATCAATTTGCAAATTCTTCCTCAGCTAGTTAAAAGAATGAAATTGGCTGATATCATGACGATACTAGGTAGTATAGATATCATTATGGGAGAAGTTGATCGTTGAAATGATAATTGATACGACAGAAGTACAAGCTATCAATTCTTTTTCCAGATTGGAATCCTTAAAAGAGGTCATAGACCTCTTCTGGCTGCTTGTCCCTATTTTTACTCCCGTATTGGGGATCACAATAGGTGTACTCGTGATTGTGTGGTTAGAAAGGGAAATATCTGCAGGGATACAACAACGTATTGGGCCTGAATATGCCGGTCCCTTGGGAATTCTTCAGGCTCTAGCAGACGGGACAAAACTGCTTTTGAAAGAGGATCTTCTCCCATCTAGAGGAGATATTCGTTTATTCAGTATCGGGCCATCTATAGCAGTCATATCAATTCTACTAAGCTATTCAGTAATTCCTTTTGGCTATCACCTTGTTCTAGCCGATCTCAGTATAGGCGTTTTTTTATGGATCGCTATTTCCAGCATTGCTCCTATTGGACTTCTTATGTCAGGATATGGATCAAATAATAAATATTCCTTTTCGGGTGGTCTACGAGCTGCTGCTCAATCTATTAGTTATGAAATACCATTAACTCTGTGTGTGTTATCAATATCTCTACGTGTGATTCGTTGGAACATGAACCTTTACCCCTTTCCTAGAAATAAAGGAAAGGGGTTGAATGTATTGAATAGATATCTTTCTCTTTTTATTCATCATTCGGGTCGATGAGTTAAACCAGATAGTTATATGAGTGAAACAAAACGGCTTATGAATTTGCAGTAAGAAGATGAATTCTCATTCCCTATGTACGAGAGTAAAGTGGAAGTAAATATAAGCGGTTAAGACTGTTTACCCCAAGATTGGTTGATTAGTCATCATGACTTGAAGCGGGTGCAAAAGATCAATTGTATGGAATTTCTACTATTGCGGGTGTATGTATTACCATATTGGGGATCAATCAAAAATAAGTGGACGGTTAGGAACACCAAGGTACACAAAGGATTAGTGATGGAGATAATGTAAGGTGTCCAAAGGGATATTTCTGCATAAAAGGAATCATAATGAGGGCTTTAAATTCGTAGAAATGATAAAGCAGTACTTCTTCACGATTCCGATCCAGAGTATGCTTCTATCCACTGATTAATTAAATAACTGTCGATAACGAAGTAATCCTTTGATTTTTTTTAACCCCCATTCTGAGTGAGAAAGAAGAACAGGAATGAAAGAAATGGAATCCAACAGGAAAACTGAATAATAAGAGATCTTTATTTATTCTTTCTTTCCTCAGCTCTATCCATATTCATACAGATAGCATTCTTATCATGATTCATCAACTAGAACTCATGAACTAGTGTCTAATTATTTTTCGTACAAAAGATATGGGTCGAAATGTCTATTGAAACAACGAGTATTTTATCGAAGGATTAAGTTATTACCGAACAAAGAGAAATTCTAATTCTAATTAGAAAATAGATTCTAAAATAAAGGATGAGATCAATTCAGAAGCTCTTTTTTTGTTATTATGGCGGACAGAATTCCATTGGTCTAATTCGGGACTTTTCGATGCATCTTTACCCTATCTACATTACAAACATGTAGAGGTAATAATGAACCAGTCCTTAGATTTATTTGTGGCCATCGAGGAGCCGTATGAAGCTGAGGTCTCATGTGCGGTTCTGGAATAGCGATGGGGATAGTGATGTTATCGTCGACTATGATTATCTAACAGTTCAAGTACAGTTGATATAGTTGAGGCACAGTCAAAATATGGGTTTTGGGGATGGAATCTATGGCGTCAACCTATAGGGTTTATAGTTTTTCTAATTTCTTCCCTAGCGGAATGCGAGAGATTACCTTTTGATTTACCAGAAGCAGAGGAGGAATTAGTAGCAGGTTATCAAACCGAATATTCAGGTATCAAATCTGGTTTATTTTATGTTGCTTCTTACCTAAATCTACTAGTTTCTTCATTATTTGTAACAGTTCTTTACTTGGGGGGATGGAATCTCTCTATTCCGTACCTATGCATTCCTGAACCCTTCGGAATAAATAAAACGGGCGGAGTCTTTGGAATGACAATTGGTATTCTTATTACATTAGCTAAAGCTTATTTGTTCCTGTTCATTTCTATCACAACAAGATGGACTTTACCTAGGATGAGAATGGACCAACTATTAAATCTTGGGTGGAAATTTCTTTTACCTATTTCTCTAGGTAATCTATTATTAACAACTTCTTCCCAACTCGTTTCGCTGTAACAGAATATGATATTCCAGATTCATAACCTATCTAGAGTCTAGAGCAAGAGAAAGAAACATTAAATTATTCATGGATATCCACGATATGTTTCCTATGGTGACTGGGTTCATGAATTATGGTCAACAAACAATACGAGCTGCAAGGTACATTGGTCAAAGTTTCATGATTACCTTATCCCACGTGAATCGTTTACCTGTGACTATTCAATATCCTTATGAAAAATCGATAGCATCAGAGCGTTTTCGTGGTCGAATCCACTTTGAGTTTGATAAATGCATTGCTTGTGAAGTATGCGTTCGAGTATGCCCTATAGATCTACCCGTTGTTCATTGGAAATTGGAAACAAATATTAGAAAGAAACGATTGCTTAATTATAGTATCGATTTCGGAATCTGTATATTTTGTGGTAATTGCGTCGAGTATTGTCCAACAAACTGTTTATCAATGACTGAAGAATATGAACTTTCTACTTATGATCGTCACGAATTGAATTATAATCAAATCGCTTTGGGTCGGTTACCAATGTCAGTAATAGGAGATTACACAATTCGAACAGTTATGAATTCGACTCAAATAAAAATAGCCAGAGGTAAACCTCTTGATTCAAGAACAATTACCAATTACTAAGATTCCGTTTTGATCTTTTGATCTAAAGTAAAAGGAAGTAAGGGGGTGAGGCTTCTTTCATTTTGCCAGGTCGGTAACTACAAATCATAATTATTGATTGGCGAGAATCAAGGCTTGATTTGGATTTAGAATGGGTTCATATATCTGTGATGATTTCAAAATATACAATTTCGTACTGCTCTTTCAGATACAGTAGCGGGGTTGTTCCAATAACCATATCTACATCAATCCACAGCACATTAGGATTCAGTTCAATTAGGAACGTATCGTATATAATAATAAAAAAAAATAGGGTAATTTCTTTTTTCTTGGAGTGGTTAGTAAGTTTATGAAATATTTCGACTTATTTATCTCTTATTTCACACATAATGGATTTACCTGGACCAATACATGATATTCTTTTAGTATTTCTGGGATCGGGTCTTATATTAGGAGGTCTGGGGGTGGTTTTACTTACCAATCCAATTTATTCTGCTTTTTCGTTGGGATTTGTTCTTGTTTGTATATCCTTATTCCATATTCCATCTAACTCCTATTTTGTAGCTGCTGCACAGCTCCTTATTTACGTGGGAGCTGTAAATGTTTTAATCGTATTTGCTGTGATGTTCATGAATGGTTCAGAATATTACAACGATTTCTATCTTTGGACCGTTGGAGATGGGGTCACTTCACTGGTTTGTACAAGTATTCTTTTTTCATTAATTACTACTATCTTGGATACATCGTGGTACGGGATTATTTGGACTACAAAATCAAACCAGATTATAGAGCAGGATCTAACAAATAATGTTCAACAAATTGGGATTCATTTATCAACAGATTTTTACCTCCCATTTGAACTCACCTCTATAATTCTTTTAGTCGCTTTGATAGGTGCAATTGCTATGGCCCGGCAGTAATAAGTAATAAATACTTAGAATTAGAAGAATTAGAAATCAAAAATAAAATAAATAAAGTCTTGTTTTGTTCTCAGTTCCATTTTAATGTTATATTGTGCATATATTAAATGGAGGGGGGATTAGTTTGATCTATTACTAATACCTTACCTTGTAAGGTACTTGTTATATTCTAGTCAATCAAATCGGTTAAATTGTTGTTCATATTGAAATGAATCGAGCTTGGTGAGGAGTTGGTCAATGATGACCGAACATGTACTTATTTTGAGTGCCTATTTATTTTCTATTGGTATTTATGGATTGATCACAAGCCGAAACATGGTTAGAGCACTTATGTGTCTTGAGCTTATACTGAATGCGGTTAATATGAATCTTGTAACGTTTTCTGATTTGTTTGATAGTCGTCAATTAAAAGGAAATATTTTCTCGATTTTTGTTATAGCTATTGCAGCCGCTGAAGCAGCTATTGGGCTGGCTATTGTTTCATCGATCTATCGTAACAGAAAATCGACTCGTATCAATCAATCGAATTTGTTGAATAAATAGTCATAATGATATAAAGATATATTTATATTTATATATAATAGATTTACCAATCTATAACTAGTATGTATGATTCGTATGACCATCTTTGTTGAAACGTAAGAAATCAAAGTATCTTGGCTCTCGTTCATGAACATATCCAGAAGTATATTGATTAAAAAAAAAAATTCTGGTAAACCACTGATTCATCTGGCGTCTACAATATAATATGTAATTCAATTACTACTGAATTGAATTATAACCAGATTGAAAATTGATAAAGTTAAAAAAAAAAATTATAGATCCAATGTCACATTCAGTAAAGATTTATGATACATGTATAGGGTGTACTCAATGTGTACGAGCCTGCCCCACAGATGTACTGGAAATGATACCCTGGGACGGATGTAAAGCTAAACAAATTGCTTCTGCTCCAAGAACAGAGGACTGTGTAGGTTGTAAGAGATGTGAATCCGCCTGTCCGACGGATTTCTTGAGCGTTCGGGTTTACTTATGGCATGAGACAACTCGCAGCATGGGTCTAGCTTATTGATACGTTCTAGAAAAACCCACTTGAATCCATTCGATTCCTCTTTACCGACAAAAACCCGTACTCGATAAATTATTCCGAGCGCGGGTTTTTCTGGTCAAAGTCTATCTTGTCTTTACCACGAGTTATTTTCCTTGGTTAACAATAATTGTAGTTTTGCCGATATTCGGGGGTTCGTCAATTTTCTTTCTCCCCCACAGGGGAGGTCAAAATAAGGCGGTTCGTTGGTATACTATTTGTATATGCTTATTAGAACTCCTTCTAACGACCTATGCGTTCTGTTATCATTTCCAATTAGACGATCCTCTAATCCAATTAGAGGAGGCTTATAAATGGATAAATATTTTTGAATTTCACTGGAGACCGGGAATCGATGGACTTTCCATAGGACCCATTTTATTGACGGGATTCATCACTACTTTAGCTACTTTAGCGGCTCGGCCAGTTACTAAAGATTCGCGATTGTTCTATTTCCTGATGTTAGCAATGTACAGTGGTCAAATAGGATCATTTTCTTCTAGAGACCTTTTACTTTTTTTCCTCATGTGGGAATTAGAATTAATTCCTGTTTACCTACTTTTATCCATATGGGGAGGGAAGAAACGTCTGTATTCAGCTACAAAGTTTATTTTGTACACAGCAGGGGGTTCTATTTTTCTCTTAATGGGAGTTCCAGGTATGGGTTTATATGGCTCCAATGAACCAACATTAAATTTTGAAACATTAGCGAATCAATCGTATCCTTTGGGATTGGAAATAATATTCTATTTCGGCTTCCTTATTGCTTATGCTGTCAAATTGCCAATTATACCCCTACATACATGGTTACCAGATACCCATGGAGAAGCGCATTACAGTACGTGTATGCTTCTAGCGGGAATTTTATTAAAAATGGGAGCATATGGGTTGGTTCGGATCAATATGGAATTATTACCCCATGCTCACTCTATATTTTCTCCTTGGTTGATGATAGTAGGAACGGTACAAATAATCTATGCAGCTTCAACTTCTTTCGGTCAACGCAATTTAAAAAAGAGAATAGCCTATTCCTCCGTATCTCATATGGGTTTCACTCTTATTGGAATTGGTTCCATAACAGATACGGGAATCAATGGAGCCATTTTACAAATAATCTCTCATGGATTTATTGGTGCTGCACTTTTTTTCTTGGCAGGAACGAGTTACGATAGAATACGTCTTGTTTATCTCGACGAAATGGGAGGAATAGCTATCCCAATGCCAAAAATATTTACCATGTTTAGTAGTTTCTCGATGGCTTCTCTTGCATTGCCGGGAATGAGTGGTTTTGTTGCGGAATCAGTAGTATTTTTGGGAATGATTACCAGCCCAAAATATCTTTTAATTTCAAAAATACTAATTACTTTAGCAATGGCAATTGGAATGATATTAACTCCTATTTATTCATTATCTATGTTACGTCGGATGTTCTATGGATACAAGGTATTCGATGTCCAAAATTCTTATTTTGTGGATTCTGGACCACGAGAATTGTTTGTTTCGTTTTGTATTCTTCTACCCGTAATTGGTATTGGTATTTATCCTGATTTCGTTCTCTCGCTATCAATTGACAGGATAGAAGCGATTTTATCTATTTATTTTCATAAATAAAATCATTTTCGTTAATAAGATATTCAAATAATAGAATCTTGGGATTTAAAAAATAATTCACTGTATAATGATAATGCAATGAAAAAAGCGAATTGTAATCATATACATCTAGAGTTTGTTTTTGAGAACCATTTAAATCAAGTAGTGATTTAAATGGTTCTCAAAAACTTGCACAAACTTTCTTTATATACGGAATAATATTCCTATGTATTCTTTAGTTTCTTTCTTCAATTAGATGTTAATGTGAATGAACCATAACTATGTAGTCCTACTCCTAATAGATTGACCCCAAAATAGCATATCCAAATTATAAGAAATCCTATAGAAGCCACAATTGCCGAATCCACGTCCCGAAAGTTCTGGTTTGTTCTACTATGTAAATAAATCGCGAATATGGTCCAAGTAATAAATGCCCAAGTTTCCTTGGGGTCCCAATTCCAATAAGATCCCCATGCTTCATTAGCCCATACTGCTCCCGAAAGAATACCTATGGTTAAAAAAGTAAATCCTAAACTAATGACACGATAACTACAATGATCTAATTGTTGAGTTAATTGATATCTGTGATAATTTATAAATGAAAGAAAAGAAGTTTTTTGTAAAACACTTCCTTTTTCATTCACAAAACAAAATGACCCAATTAATAAACGGTTGCTTTTACTAGGAATACCTAGGTTTTTTCGAAATGTAATGACTAAAAGAGCTACTGATAATAATGATCCGCATAAAAGAGCTGCATAGCTCAATAACATCATACTTACATGCATCATTAACCACTGGGATTGTAGAGCAGGTACTAATATTGCGGATTGATGCATTTCAGTTAAAAGACCCGAAGTAGCAAAGCCTTGGGTAAAAATAGCACTTGGCACGGTTATTGCGCTTAAATCACTTTTCCGGTTCCGTCTCTTAGGAATCATATGAATAATGGAGAAACTCCACGAAAGGAACATTAAAGATTCATACAAATCACTTAACGGAAAATGTTTCGAATAAATCCAACGAGTAGCTAATAATCCTGTTATACAGAAAAAGGTAGCCACCATGCCTTTTTCTGACAAATCAAATAGTCCTACAGTTTCATGGATTAACAAGGTCATCAAATGAATCGTAATAACAATGGAAATGATAGAAAAAGAGATGTGAGTTAATATATGTTCTAAGGTCACAAATATCATAAAAAAGAATTTTTTTTTTAGTGCGGTATCTCAATTACAGAATGAAAATCAAAAATTGAATTCATTATAAGGTCTATTGTGCCTTTTTAGGGGGATGGATGCCGCCACTCGGACTCGAACCGAGATGCTCTAGCACTGCTTCCTAAGAGCAGCGTGTCTACCGATTTCACCACGGCGGCTTGATCAAAATAATCATAGCCCATACGATGTTCAATCGTCGAGATTGAAGGGATTTAATACAATCTATTTTAAGTAGGAAATGTTAGAATCGACGAATAAAGACAAGGACGGGACCCGTTCAAATAAATATTTAAACGTTCAATGATCCTTAGTTTCGGGGTAGAGTACTGTTTTAAACAGCAAGCTTTTTTTTTATTATAAGTTTAAGTTCTTCAAAAGGATTTCTATAAATATTTTGAGAGTTTGGTATAAAACATGTATTAATGGTTGGGATCTTCGTTGTATATATAATTTGTGTGAGTATTTACCAAACCAATCAGGTAATGGATTGTAGGCATATCATATAACAAAGGAGTTTCAATCGTTATCGGAATTCCACTGTATATGTTTTAACTTAAGAGAATTTAGAAAATCCAATTTATATACTTATTTATATACTTATATAAGTATATATATAAGTATATAAATTACAAATCAAATGTGAATAGATAAAATCTAGATATTAGATCTAGATATCGATTGATCACTTTGGATTGGATTAGTTAATGCGAACTCTTCATATGATAAGCCATCCATCCAATTTATTGAGTCATGCCGATTCAGATCATCCCAAGGCTTTATTACTTGTTTGTCTTTGTCGCACAAAAAAACTTCTTGAACGCCCGGTAGAAATAGATTTAGCTAAAGATAAAGCTTTTGCTGCAGCCTGATACCCTTTTCCTTTCCAAATATTTCTACGAATGTTTTTTTTTGACAGAGAAGTACGTTTCTTTGGAACTGCCATTTCAAAATAAAGAGTGACTCTTTTTTATAGTTGAATGTGAAAGACATTTATTGTTCAAAATGGGTGGTTCTTTCTATTCATTATCTATATTTATTACTAGATAGAAGAAAAAAAACGATGTGATTTTCAAAGGGAATTCCTTTTTTTTTTTTCACATCTCTATTACATACAATGTCCAAAAGGGAGGATTTTGTACTGATTGGTAGTTTCATATCTTCATTCAATCTATGCCTATAGATGGGATCTATTGCCGTCGAACCGGTTCTTATTAATAAGAATAAAAAAAAAAGTTCTAATTAATATCTTAGTATATTTATATATTATATAAAAATATAAAAATGGTTACATTTAATAAATTGAAAGGCTTAAGAACCCTTTCCTAATTTACCTAATTTAGGAAAACAATATGGATATAACCATAAATATAGTTTGTTTTGTTGGACTAGAAGTTAATTAATCAATTCTACTTAGTTAATGACTCCGAATAAACTAAATAAAAACTAGGTTTATGGGGTCGATTTATTGATGGATTCTATGATAAATATCAGAATCAAGTACTTTAAAGTTTTGATATTATTCTTTTTCTTTTCTCTATACTCTATTGATTTAATATATTGATCGATTTAAATATGAATATTTAAAAATATGGATAAATGAAATATAAATAGAAATTATTGGAATAGTGGAATGATTGAAAATCTCATGTTATTTATCTTAATAAATCTCTTTTTTAATAACTAGATAATCGCTTTTAACTAGTAACTTTGTCAGTTGGCCAACTTTAACTTCTTGATTTGAATTTTTTTTTTTTCAAAGATATTGAAAAAAAAAAAAAGATTTCAGCTTTTCTCTTTTGTATTTATATCTTTATTTTATTTATTTGATTATTGATCCTTCCGAAAGAAATAAGGAAATAAAGGCTGGTGAATCGGAAACAATTAATAAGAATAAAAAAAAGTTTGATTTTTTTATGGAACATACATATCAATACGCATGGATCATACCTTTCGCTCCACTTCCAGTTACTATGTCAATAGGGTTGGGACTTATGCTTGTGCCGACCGCAACAAAAAATCTTCGTCGTATGTGGGCCTTTCCCAGTGTTTCATTGCTAAGTATAGTTATGGTTTTTTCGTCCGATCTGTCTATTCAGCTGATAAATGGTAGTTCTATTTATCAACATCTATGGTCTTGGACCATCAATAATGATTTTTCTTTAGAGTTCGGCTACTTCATTGACCCACTTACTTCTATTTTGTCAATACTAATCACTACTGTTGGAATCATGGTTCTTGTTTATAGTGACAGTTATATGTCTCACGATCAAGGATATTTGAGATTTTTTGCTTATATGAGTTTTTTCAATACTTCCATGTTGGGATTAGTTACTAGTTCCAATTTGATACAAATTTATATTTTTTGGGAACTGGTGGGGATGTGTTCCTATTTATTAATAGGTTTTTGGTTCACACGACCGACTGCAGCAAATGCTTGTCAAAAAGCGTTTGTAACTAATCGTGTAGGGGATTTTGGGTTATTATTAGGAATCTTAGGTTTTTATTGGATAACAGGAAGTTTCGAATTTCGGGATTTGTTCGAAATCTTCAATAATCTGATCCATAATAATGGGGTCAACCCCCTATTTGCTACTCTGTGTGCATTTCTATTATTCGTCGGTGCAGTTGCTAAATCCGCACAATTTCCTCTTCATATATGGTTACCCGATGCCATGGAGGGACCTACTCCTATTTCGGCTCTTATCCATGCTGCTACTATGGTAGCAGCAGGGATTTTTCTTGTTGCCCGGCTTCTTCCTCTTTTCACAGTCATACCTTACATAATGAATTTCATTTCTTTAATAGGCCTAATAACGGTATTATTAGGGGCTACTTTAGCTCTTGCTCAAAGAGACATTAAGAGAAGTTTAGCCTATTCTACAATGTCTCAATTGGGTTATATTATGTTAGCCCCAGGTATAGGTTCTTATCGAGCTGCTTTATTCCATTTGATCACCCATGCCTATTCGAAAGCATTATTGTTTTTAGGATCCGGATCCATTATTCATTCAATGGAACCTATTGTTGGATATTCTCCAGATAAAAGTCAGAACATGGTTCTGATGGGTGGGTTAAAAAAATATGTGCCAATTACAAAAAATACTTTTTTATTAGGTACACTTTCTCTTTGTGGAATTCCACCTCTTGCTTGTTTTTGGTCTAAAGATGAAATTCTTAATGATAGTTGGTTGTATTCACCGATTTTCGCGATAATAGCTTGTTTCTCAGCAGGATTAACTGCATTTTATATGTTTCGGATGTATTTACTTACTTTTGATGGTTATTTACACGCCCATTTTCAAAATTACAGTTGTACTAAAAATAACTCGTTCTATTCAATATCTATATGGGGAAAAGCAGGAACTAAATCAATTCAAAAAAAATTGTTTTTATCAACAACGAATAATAATGAAAAGGTTTTCTTTTTTTCGAAGAAGATATCAAAAATGGATGATAATGTAAGAAATCCGATACGATCTTTTAGGATTTATTTTGAAAATAAG